ATTCGAACCTACGACCAGTCGGTTAACAGCCGACCGCTCTACCACTGAGCTACTGAGGAACAAGGGGAGATTCGACCTCCTAGAGTTCAACTCCCGCTCTCAACCCATGAACAATATGAGTCCGAAGCTTCTTTCGTAACTCCCCGAATTTCTTCGTAGTGGCTCCGTTCCATGCCTCATTTCAAAAGGAAGTCCAAAGTGGCTCTATTTCATTCTATTTCACTTCCTAGCACTTCCTATCATTTAATATCCATCCCTTTGGTCTTATTGACATAAGAGATGCCATTTATAGTCTATCTCTTTCTATATATGGAAAGTCAAGAAATTCTCATCGAAACATCGAGAAATTGTGCATATAGAAAACTCTAAAGAAAGAAAAAAGGAGACCCATGCCATGATTTTCAAATCTTTTCTACTTAGTAGTCTAAGTTTCTCGATGAGGATAATTAATTCGGTCGTTGTGGTCGGACTCTATTATGGATTTCTGACCACATTCTACATAGATCCCTCTTAGATCTTCTTTCTCCAATCTTGGGTTAGGGAAGAAGGAGATATTCGCGACTACTGGTGGTTTCATTATGGGGCAGCTCATGATCTTCATATCGATCTATTATCCACCTCCGCATCTATTCTTTCTTAGCTAAACGGGTGGAAGATCCATCCAATTTGGTTATATCATGAACTCGAAAAACGGATCTGAATGTGACTGAAATGCACGATCTTCACAGGTATCACTTTTCACGATACCTAAACCTAAAAGGTGGAATAGCGATTTTCGAACCATTTCCTATAAGAGAATGGTTTCCATTACTTTGAGAAATGGATTCTATATCAAACTATAGCTATTGCATTAAAGAAGAAAAGAAACTAATAGAAGTCGAAGACGCGGAATGGTAGTGAATAGAGAAAAAGATTCTTCTGATTTTCTTGTTCCTGAAAATATTCTATCTATCTCCTAGACGCTGTAGAGAATTGAGAATTTTCATGTCTTTCAATTCTCGTACTCGTAATTGGAAAGTTACGGAAGGAGATCCATCATTTTGCAATGAAAACAACATAAAAAACTCTGGACAATTTCGAAATCAGACCAAGCGTCTTAATACATATGCAAAAAAATTCATTATTGGCCCACCATTGATTACAAGATTTAGCTTTTATGAATCGCTATTGCTTTGATACGAATAATGGCAGTCGTTTCAGTATGTTAAGGATACAGATGTATCCACAATTCATTTAGAGTTACTTAATAGCCTATTTCTTATACTATATCTCTCTCCCGTGAAATTCTCGAGCCGAAAGATGGATGCATATGCTGTGTTTCATTTTGCTAAATGATATCAATTAAATGGTGTATCAATTCTATAAATTGGATATAGCAATAAATAAATCAACAAAATTCTTTTATTTTAGATAGAAGAAACATTTCTTCTATCTAAAATAAAAGAATGTACCCTTCTATCCAAATCCAATTTGCATCGATAAAATAAATCCAAATTATAGATTCCAGCAGTAGATGAATAATTGCAAATTTTTGTGTGTACGAGATTCGAATAACTTCAAAATAACTGACATAATTTTTTATTTTTCCTGATCAGAAAAATACACGAAAAAGAAAGGAGGTAGAAAAATTTTTTGATTTATGGTTAAAGAAGAAAAACAAGAAAACAGGGGTTCTGTTGAATTTCAAGTATTCAGTTTCACCAATAAGATACGGAGACTTGCTTCACATTTGGAATTACACAAAAAAGATTTTTCATCGGAAAGAGGTCTACGAAGACTTTTGGGAAAACGTCAACGTTTGCTGGCTTATTTGGCAAAGAAAAATAGAGTACGTTATAAGAAATTAATAAGTCAGTTGGATATTCGGGAGAAGTAATTTAATCGTTCGAATTTTTTTCTTATTTTATTAGTAGTCTTATAGTAGTCTTAGATTTTACATTTTGATGAGCCTCGTTTTGAGGAATTCATGGAATAATGAATTAAGGAAGAAAAAAGAATAAGAACAAGGAGACATAACATAAAAAAAAGAATAAATAAGACGATATTCGCCCTCCCCCCACATATTTAATTTCTTCTCCTATACAAAAACCAGCAAGACCTACTCCATTGATAATTCCATCAATAACACCTTTATCAAAAAAATGCGTTAGTTCGGCAAATCTTCTTATACCCAGGATAAAGAGCCTAGTATAGAAAACATCTATATAACCGCGATTATATGACCAGCTGTATACCTTTTTTTTTACTTGATCCAAAAAGTTCTTTTTGGGATTCCCTTTTACAAGAGAATTTTTTAAATTCAAATTCTGAAAAAAAGAATAAGCGGACCCATAGCATATATATGCTATGAATAGACCAAAAATAGCTAAACTTACAGAAGAAATTGCATTAGTGATAAATTCATATGAATTTATAGAAGAATTAGAACTTTCCTGGAAAAAGCTTATTGAAGGGTTTAACCACTTTGATAATATGGTTAACTCCGATGTTCCATTATCCATTACTCCATTATCAAAATGGATTCCTATGGATCCAATGAACAAAGTAAAAAGCAGTAATATAAGAAGAGGAAATAGCATAGTATTTCCAGTTTCACGAGGATAGACAAAAGTATTTTTAGCTCCAAAGGAAGTACTAAAGAATCCTATTCTATTTCTTGTATTACCAGGAATTTTGGGTATATTTTGGGAAAAAAAAGAAACTCCATTCTTCATTGTTGATAAAACCAAATCTCTATTGACTCCTTTGGATATGCTTTTTCCCCATAAGGATATTGAATGCAATGAACCTTCTTTAGTACTACTGTAATTTTGAAAATGAACACGCAAATACCCATCAAAAGTAAGTAAATAAATTCGAAACATATAAAATGCAGTTAATCCTGCAGTAAAAGAAGCTATTATTCCAAAAAAGGGTGAATACAGCCAACTATTACTAAGGATTTCATCTTTAGACCAGAAGCAAGCAAGGGGTGGAATACCACAAAGAGAAAGTGTACCCAATAAAAAAGTTGTTCTTGTAATAGGAACATATTTTTTTAAACCACCCATAAGAACCATATTTTGACTTTTATCTGGTGAATATCCAACAAGAGGTTCCATTGAATGAATAATGGATCCGGATCCCAAGAACAATAAAGCTTTCGAATAAGCATGAGTGATCAAATGGAATAAAGCTGCTTGATAAGAACCTATACCTAAAGCTAACATCATATAACCCAATTGAGACATTGTAGAATAGGCTAAGCTTCTTTTAATATCTCTCTGAGCAAGAGCTAAAGTCGCTCCTAAGAAAAGTGTTATTGTACCTACTAAGGAAATGAAACTCATTATGAAAGGTATCGATATGAAAAGAGGAAGAAGTCGAGCTAGAAGAAAAATCCCCGCAGCAACCATAGTTGCTGCGTGTATAAGAGCCGAAATGGGAGTGGGTCCTTCCATAGCATCGGGTAACCATACGTGAAGAGGGAATTGTGCAGATTTTGCAACTGCACCAAGAAATAATAAAAAAGCACACAAAATAGTAAGGAACGAATTAATCCCATTATTAGGAATCCAGTTATTAGCTATTTTGAACAAATCCCGAAACTCTAAACTACCTGTTATCCAAAAAAAACCTAAAATTCCTAATAACAAACCAAAATCCCCTACACGATTAGTTACAAAAGCTTTTTGACAAGCACTGGCTGCAATTGGTCGTGTAAACCAAAACCCTATCAATAAATAGGAACACATTCCCACAAGTTCCCAAAAAAAATAAATTTGTATCAAATTGGAACTAGTAACCAATCCCAACATGGAAGTATTAAAAAAACTTATATAAATGAAAAATCTCAAATATCCCTCATCGTGAGACATATAATCGTCACTATAAATAAGAACCAAGATTCCTACAGTAGTAATTAGTATTAACATAATAGAAGTAAGGGGGTCGATCAAGTATCCAAATTCTAAGGAAAAATCATTATTGATGGTCCAAGACCATAAATATTGATAGATAGAACTCCCTTTTATTTGTTGAATAGACAGGTGAACTGAGAATACCAGAGCTATACTTAAGAGTAAAACACTAGGAAAAGCCCATATGCGACGAAGATTTTTTGTTGCTGTCGGAATAAGAAAAAGTCCCAACCCCATTGACATAATAACTGGAAGTGGGAGAAGAGGGATTACCCAGGCATATTGATATGTATGTTCCATAAGAAAAGAAATAGCAATTTTTAGTTGAAATTTAGAATTCTTTTTTTCTATAAAATTGTTTCCGATTCACCAAACTTATTCTTATTTCTTTCTGAAGGAATTAAAAAACAAAATAAGAATAAGAAAAAATATTCGTTATTTAGTTATTAGAAATAAAAAAAAGTTATTAGAAAAAAAAAAGATATTTATTAAAATACAAAAAAAGATTGAATCAGTTTACTTTCTATTCCTATTCTTTTTTTGTATTTCTTTCTGTTAAAATGAAATAGCTCTCTTATTTCGTAACTGATTGATTGAATCTCAACTATACTCTATTTAATATTTCATTTTCATTTTATATTTATAGGAAATTCTCAAATATTCTTTACTTCATATAAAATAGAAATCCTAATGACTAGAATTATCTAAGTTTTAGAAGAATGTCTTGTTTAAGAGACTAATTATTTTTGAATTTTGATATTTTTTTTAACTGGAATTCAATTCTTGAATATCTTCTCAACTTAATTAACTATTTGAATTTTACCTTCGTTTTCTCTCCCCATATTATATCAGAGCTTATCCCCCATACCTTAGATTTATAGGAGTATATTTGATATAAAAATTGATTTAAATAGAAAACCTTTGTTTTGTATATAATATATCTTTGTATATATTGTATATTATTAAAACAAAGTCTAAAATATATATGAAAAAAAAAAATACGCGAAAAACTCTTGTCTTATCCACATTAGACAAAATGAAGTAAAAAAGAATTTCAAATTTCATTATCTTTCAGTATCTAAGTATAAATACTAAGAAAAAACGGAAAGAAGGATTGATTTGCGGCAATAGATGTCTTTCACATACAACTAGAAAAAATGAATTTCTCTTTTGAATGGCAGTTCCAAAAAAACGTACTTCGATGTCAAAAAAGCGTATTCGTAAAAATATTTGGAAGAAAAAAACTTATTTTTCCATAGTACAATCTTATTCCTTAGCAAAATCAAGATCATTTTGGAGCGGCAACGAGCAGCCAAAACCAAAAGGTTTTTCTGGGTAACAAACAAATAATCTGGTTTTGGAATAATCTGAATTGACCGATCTCAAAGAAATTCCAATTATTTATTTAATATGAATTAATAATTTGGTTCCTGGGTACAATATTCTTAGAACTAATCCCCCTGTTATAAAGAACTTTTGATAATAGAATCCTCATAAAAAAATAGGAGGATTCCATTATCAAAAGTAGAGTATTCTTGCAATAGGATTTCGAATTTCTACCTATCTTATCCAAAATTCACAAAAAAATCGGTTTAGGACTGGTGAATCATATTAATAAGAGCGTAAAGGCTTTGACTCTAGAAACTTTTCAAAATACAAAACTCTTTGTATTTAATGATGAAATTCGAATTTTCCTAAATTCTATGGATTCTCCCAATCTCGACGATTCGGGAGAAAATAACTATTATTCTTTTAAGTTAACTAATATTTCAAGTTAGCCGCCATGGTGAAATCGGTAGACACGCTGCTCTTAGGAAGCAGTGCTCAAGCATCTCGGTTCGAGTCCGAGTGGCGGCATTCTCGAAAAAGAATACAATAGATTAGAAAATGGATTCAATTCGAAATTTCCAATTTTGTAATAGGACCTTCTCCTTATGCTATTTGCAACTTTAGAACATATACTAACTCATATCTCTTTCTCAACTATTTCAATTGTGATTACGATTCATTTGATAACTTTATTAGTTCGTGAACTTAGGGGATTACGCGATTCGTCAGAAAAAGGAATCATAGCTACTTTTTTCTCTATAACAGGATTCTTAGTTTCTCGTTGGATTTCTTCGGGACATTTTCCATTAAGTAATTTATATGAATCATTGATCTTCCTTTCATGGGCTCTATATATTCTTCATACTATTCCTAAGATACAGAACTCTAAAAATGATTTAAGCGCAATAACTACGCCGAGTACTATTTTAACGCAAGGCTTTGCTACGTCAGGTCTTTTAACTGAAATGCATCAATCTACAATACTAGTACCTGCTCTCCAATCTCAGTGGTTAATGATGCATGTCAGTATGATGTTACTAAGCTATGCAACTCTTTTGTGCGGATCCTTATTATCCGCCGCTTTTCTAATCATTAGATTTCGAAAGAATTTCGATTTCTTTTCTAAAAAGAAAAATAAAAAATTACTTAAAACATTTTTATTTAGTGAGATTGAATATTTCTATGCAAAAAGAAGTGCCTTAAAAAACACCTCTTTTCCTCCATTTCCAAATTATTACAAATATCAATTAACTGAGCGTTTGGATTCGTGGAGTTATCGTGTTATTAGTCTAGGGTTTACCCTTTTAACCATAGGTATTCTTTGTGGAGCAGTATGGGCTAATGAAGCGTGGGGATCCTATTGGAATTGGGATCCTAAAGAAACTTGGGCATTTATTACCTGGACCATATTTGCAATTTATTTACATAGTAGAACAAATCCAAACTGGAAGGGTACGAATTCCGCATTTGTAGCTTCGATAGGATTTCTTATAATTTGGGTCTGCTATTTTGGTATCAATCTTTTAGGAATAGGTTTACATAGTTATGGTTCATTTACATTACCATCTAAATAATTACATAACATAAAACATTCGTTTTATGAATGTTTTTTCCCATTTTTGTTTGATTTTGGAACCCCTTTGAAAAGACTTTCAAAGGGGTTCCAAAAAATGCAAAATAGATCTAATTAAACTTTTTTAGTTTTTTCGGAATTTTTTTGGTTTTTTCATTATGAAATATAGAGCGGACTAGTTAAAAAAAGAAAATTCTATTTAGGATAATAATTGGATAAGAGAGCCTCTACTCTGTCAACGGATAGCGAGAGAACAAAATCTGGATAAATACCAATTCCTATTACTGGTAAAAAGATACAGATTAAAAGAAAGAGTTCTCGTGGTCCAGAATCCACAAAATTTGCGTTTGGAACATGAAATAACTTGTATCCATAGAACATCTGGCGTAACATAGATAATAAATAAATAGGAGTTAATATCATTCCAATTCCCATTACAAGAGTAATTAGCATTTTTGGCATTAACATAAATTTTGGACTAGTAATTAGTCCAAAAAATACTACTAATTCTGCAACAAAACCGCTCATTCCTGGTAAGGCAAGAGAAGCCATTGAAAAGCTACTAAACATAGTAAACATTTTTGGCATTGGTATAGATATCCCTCCCAGTTCTTCGAGATAAACAAGACGCATTCTATCACAAGCCGTTCCTGCCAAGAAAAATAGTGTAGCACCAATAAATCCATGGGATAATATTTGTAAAATAGCTCCATTTAGTCCAAGGTTGGTTATGGAACCAATTCCTATAATTATGAAACCCATGTGAGATACGGAGGAATAGGCTATTCTTTTTTTGAAATTTCGTTGACCAAGAGAAGTTGAAGCTGCATAGATTATTTGCACCGCTCCTATTATTACCAACCAGGGGGAAAATAGATAATGAGCATGAGGTAACAATTCCATATTGATCCGAATCAATCCATATGCTCCCATCTTTAATAGGATTCCCGCTAAAAGCATACATGTACTGTAATGCGCTTCCCCGTGGGTATCTGGTAACCACGTATGTAGAGGTATAATCGGCAATTTGACAGCATAAGCAATAAGGAAGCCAAAATAAAGTAGTATTTCCAGTGTTGCAGGATATGATTGATTAATCAATCGTTCCAAGTCTAATGTTGGTTCGTTGGAACCATATAAGCCCATACCTAGAACTCCAATTAAGAAAAAAATGGAACCGCCTGCAGTATACAAAATAAACTTGGTAGCTGAATATAGACGCCTTTTTCCCCCCCACATGGATAAAAGTAAGTAAACAGGAATTAATTCTAACTCCCACATGATAAAAAAAAGTAAAAGGTCTCGTGAAGAAAATAATCCTATTTGACCGCTATACATTGCTAGCATAAGGAAATAGAATAATCGCGAATTCCGGGTAATTGGCCAAGCCGCTAAAGTAGCTAAAGTAGTGATAAATCCTGTCAATAAAATTGATCCTAATGAAAGTCCATCGATTCCCAATCTCCAGTGGAAATCAAAAACATCTATCCATTTAGAATCCTCCCTTAATTGCATTAAGGGATCCTCTAATTGGAAATGATAACAGAATGCATAAGTCATTAGAAGGAATTCTAATAAACAAATAGATATAGTATACCACCTAACGATTTTGTTTCCTTTATGGGGTAAAAAGAAAATTAATGAACCTGCAAATATCGGCAAAACAACAAGTATTGTTAACCAAGGAAAATAACTCATGATAAAGTAATAAAGACAAGATACGTTTTGACCAGAAAAGCCCATGCTCGATTATTTTGAGCACAGGCTTCTTCGGTAAAGAGGAATCAGACGATTCAAGTGGAGTTTTTTGTAACGTATCAATAAGATAGAGCCATGCTGCGGGTTGTTTCAGGCCCTAAATAAACACGGACACTTAAAAAATCTGTTGGGCAGGCGGATTCGCATCTCTTACAACCCACACAATCTTCAGTTCTCGGCGCAGAAGCAATTTGCTTAGCTTTACATCCATCCCAAGGTATCATTTCTAATACATCTGTTGGACAAGCTCGTACACATTGAGTGCATCCTATACATGTATCATAAATTTTTACAGAATGTGACATTGGATCTAGAAATTTTCCTTTTCAACATAACAATTTTCGATCTGGTAAAAATGAAATTAATATAAGTTATATGTATTGTAGACACCAGACGAAGCAATGGTTTATCCAAACTTTAATAAATAATGCAATATATTTCTTAATCTGTTTGTGAGAAAGCGTGAAAAGAGCCAAGAGACTTGAATTTAAGGCTTCAACCAACAGTCATAATTATATGAATTCTACATACTAATTCGAATTAGCCAATAAATTAGCTATTATCTTTGCAATAAAAATTATTGCAATTTGAATATTGCAATATCAATGAATTGCAAAAATACAAAATTCAATAAGTAAAAAAGAATACTCTGAAATAACCTACTTCAAAAACGGGTATTCTCAAATAAAAATAAGAAAAGAAGACTCGAATTTTATTAATCTTAATGTTCCATATTATTATATATGTGCCTTTGTTTAGAGAATTCTATGTCTAATTATTCAAAAAATTCGATTGATTGATACGAGTTGATTTCCTGTTACGATGGATGGAAGAAAGAATGGATAGTCCAATAGCTGCTTCAGCTGCCGCAAGGGCTATAACAAAAATTGCGAAAATGTCGCCTTTTAATTGGCGACTGTCAAATAGAGCAGAAAATGTTACGAGATTTAGATTAATTGAATTCAGTATAAGTTCAAGACATATTAGAGCTCTAACCATGTTTCGGCTTGTAATCAATCCATAGATACCAATCGAAAATAAATAGACACTCAAAAAAAGTACATGCTCAAACATCATTAACTAACTCCTTATCAATCTCGATTCATTTCAATATGAGGACAAGAATTGAACCGATTCAATCTATTAGAATAGAACAATTACGCAACAAAAGAGAAAAGAAAGTATTTGTTGTGTTGACAGTAGATGGATTTTACTAAATCAAAATTGTTTTATTCTTTAGTTATTTTTTTAGATTTTAAATTCTAAGAATTTATTATTGTCTAGCCATAGTAATTGCACCTATTAAAGAAACTAGAAGAATTAGGGAAATGAGTTCAAACGGAAGATAAAAATCGGTTGCTAAATGAATCCCAATTTGTTGAACGTTATTTATGAGACCCTGTTCTACTATTTGGTTTGATCTTGTAGTCCAAAGAATTCCATACCATGACGTATCTGGGATAGTAGTCATTAGTGAAAAAGGAATAGTTATAGAAACGAGTGAAGTAAACCCATCTCCAATAGTCCAATAATTCTTATCTTTAGACCACTCTGAGCCATTTACAAACATTACAGCAAATATGATCAAAACATTTATGGCTCCCACATAAATAAGAAGTTGTGCGACAGCTACAAAGTAGGAATTCAATAAAAAATAGAATAAGGATATACAAACAAGAACTAATCCCAGCGAAAAGGCAGAATAAATTGGGTTGGTAAGTAATACTACTCCTAGACCCCCTAGTAGAAGAACAAATCCCCCAAATAGCACAAGAATCTCATGTATTGGTCCAGGTAAATCCATTATGGATAAGAAGAAATTAATAGTATAAAATTTTTCATGAACTGGCTAAAACTAAAAGATTCAAGGAAAGAAAAAGGGATTAGGATATTTATATAAAAATTGTAAAGTTAGAAATCACATCACGAAAATCTACTCTCATTTTAAATCATGAATAATTCGTAATAAGCAGTAGTTATTCATTTTTCTTTATAGTTAATAAAAAACTATTGGATTTTTCTAACAAAAAAATCCTAGTACCTAGTAATCAGTAATCGTTCTTGAATTCCAAGATTTTTCTTCGTCTATTTTACTTTGAGGCGAATTCCTAATTGTTTGAATTGTGTAATCTCCCATTATGGAGACTGGTAACCGACTCAAAGCAATTTGATTGTAATTCAATTCATGACGATCATAAGTAGAAAGTTCATATTCTTCAGTCATCGATAAACAGTTTGTCGGACAATATTCAACACAGTTACCACAAAATATACAAACTCCGAAATCAATACTATAATTAAGCAATTGTTTCTTTTTAATATCCTTTTCAAATCTCCAATCCACAAGGGGTAGATCTATTGGGCATACACGAACACATACTTCACAAGCAATACATTTATCAAATTCAAAGTGTATTCGCCCGCGGAAACGCTCTGGTGTAATTGATTTTTCATAAGGGTAGTGAATCGTTACAGGTAAACGATTTGTGTGGGATAAGGTAATTATGAAACCTTGACCGATGTATCTTGCGGCACGTATTGTTTGTTGACCATAACTAATGAACCCAGTTATCATAGGGAACATATTCTAAATATCTATGAAAAAGGTATGTTTCTTTCTCTTGTTTGAGAGAACTTTTGTGTTGAAGATATTCTTACTGTTATTGTATTATCTTATTTATAGTGAAACTAGTTGAGAAGAAGTTGTTAATAAGAGATTGCCCAGAGAAATAGGTAAAAGAAATTTCCATCCAAGATTTAATAACTGATCCATTCTCATCCGGGGTAAAGTCCATCTTATTGTGATAGAAATGAAGAGAAATAAAAAAGCTTTAGTTAATGTAATAAGGATACCCATTATCATTTCCAAAATTCCTACAATTTTATTCATTTGGAAAAATCCAAAAAAGGATATATAGGGAATAGAAAAATTCCACCCGCCTAAGTAGAGAACAGTTACAAATAAAGAGGAAACTAATAAATTTAGGTAAGAAGCAAGATAAAATAAACCATATTTAATACCGGAATATTCGGTTTGATAACCCGCTACTAATTCTTCCTCTGCTTCTGGTAAATCAAAGGGTAATCTTTCGCATTCTGCCAAAGAAGAAATTAGAAAAACTAGAAAACCTATAGGCTGACGCCAAAGATTCCATCCAAAAAAACCATATTTTGACTGTGCTTCAACTATATCAACCGTACTTGAACTGTTAGATAATCATAGTCGACGATAACATCACAGTTCCCACCGCTATTCCAAAACCGTACATGAAACCTTAGCTTCATACGGCTCCTCTATGATCAGAAAAAAATTATTTCTTTTCGATCTTATCCCCCTGGCGTAGATAGAATTAGGTAAGATAAAATTGATTGGAAAGTCCTAAATTAGACCAAAGCAATTCCGTCTGCTAAAATAATAAAAAAGCGCTTCCGAATTGATCTTATCCTTTATATAATAAAATAACAGTTTTTTCTTGTTCAGTAATAACTTAATATTGGAATAAAACACTCGTTATAGCAATTAATAAATGAAAAGAATTGGATATTAGTTCATGACGAATTCAATTCTGTATGAATATAGATAAAAGAAATAATAAATAAAGATCTTTTTTTGTATTGCATTCCATATCTTTTGTCCTATTCTTCTTTCCCGGGGAAGGGGATACTTAAAAAGAAAAACGAAATAAAGGGTTAATTCGTTCTTGATAGCTATTTACTTAACAAGTGAGTGGGAATATACTCTGGATCGGAATCCGAAGAAAGTACTACTTGATCATTTCCACCAATTTCAAGTCCTTATTATGATTCCTTTTATGAGGAAAAATGTCTAATGATTTAGATTCTCTCATTACTAATCCTTCATGTACTTTAGTGTTCCTAATCCCTCACTAACTTTTTATGGATTCTTTTATATGGTTCTAAGTTCTAGTAATAACTAAAAATATTCTAGTAATGAAATTCCATACCGCGAATCCTTTATTCTTGCCCGCTTCAAGATATGATGACTAATCAAACAATCTAAATCTTGGGGTAAAGAGTTTACACTGCTTATGTTTACTTCTTCTTGTACGTAGGAAATGAGATTTTTAATTTTTACTACAAATTAATAAGCTGTTTTGTTTCACTCATATAGCTATCTAGTTTCACTTACCGACTTGAATACAGAATAAGAAAAGGAAGATAAGTATTCAATGGATTTTATAGGAAAAGCTCCTTTTTTAACGAATCACACGTAGAGATATTGCTAGCACACAAAAAGTTAATGGTATTTCATAACTAATAGATTGAGCAGCTGCTCGTAGACCACCTGAAAAAGAATATTTATTATTTGAGCTATATCCTGCCATAAGAAGACCAATAGGAGCAATACTTGAAATGGCAATCCATAAAAAAACACCAATACTAAGATCAGCTAAAACAAAACGATATCCAAAAGGAATAACTAAAAAACTTAATAAAACGGATATGACTGCTATAGAGGGTCCAATGCTAAATAGAGGAATCTCTCCTCGGGATGGGAGGATATCCTCTTTAAAAATCAGCTTAGTTCCATCTGCTATAGCTTGAAGCAGTCCTAGGGGGCCGGCATATTCAGGACCAATACGTTGTTGTATCGATGCAGAAATTTCTCTTTCTAACCACACAATTACAAGTACTTCTATTGTGATTCCCAGTAGGAGGGTCAAAATAGGTAGAATCCATATCAGTCCATAAACTTCTTTTAATAATTCCGATTTCGAAAAAGAATTGATAGTTTCTACCTCTATCCTATCTATTATCATTTCAACGATCAACTTCCCCCATAATGATATCTATACTACCTAATATCGTCATGATATCAGCCAATTTCATTTTTTTAACTAGCTGAGGAAGAATTTGTAAATTAATAAAACCGGGTGGACGAATTTTCCATCTCCAGGGGAAAAGACTGTCATCTCCTACCAGATAAATTCCTAATTCGCCTTTTGGTGCTTCTACTCTTACATAAAGCTCTTGCTTTGATAATTCAAAATTTGGGGAAGGTTTTTTACCAAGAAATCTATATTCAAAATCATTCCATTCCGAATTCTTTGCTTTCTTAAAGCGTCGGGCTTCTAAATTCTCATAAGGGCCTCCAGGAATTTTCTCTATAGCCTGTTGAATAATTTTGATGGATTCCTTCATTTCCCCAATTCGTACTAAATAGCGAGCTAATGAATCTCCTTCTTTTTGCCATTGGACTTTCCAATCGAATTGATTGTAAGACTCATAAGGATCAATTTTACGAAGATCCCACTGTATTCCAGAAGCTCGTAACATTGGGCCCGATAAGCCCCAATTTACAGCTTCTTCTCCGCTAATAAAACCTACCCCTTCAACTCGTTCTAAAAAAATAGGATTCTGTGTAATAAGTTGTTGATATTCAACAACTCCTCGTAAAAAATAATCACAGAAATCTAAACATTTATCCATCCATCCGTAAGGTAAATCGGCAGCTACTCCTCCAATGCGAAAGTAATTATGCATCATTCGCATACCTGTAGCAGCTTCAAATAGATCATATATCAATTCTCTCTCTCTAAAAATGTAGAAAAAAGGAGTCTGTGCCCCGAGATCCGCCATAAAAGGCCCGAGCCATAACAAGTGAGAAGCTATACGGCTTAATTCTAACATAATTACCCGAATATAGCTGGCTCTTTGAGGTATTTGAATATTCTCTAAGAATTCTGGTGCATTTACCGTTATTGCTTCTGTAAACATAGTAGCTAAATAATCCCACCGTGTTACATAAGGCAAGTATTGTATAATAGTTCTGTTTTCCGCGATTTTTTCCATTCCTCTGTGTAAATAGCCTAATATGGGTTCACAATCAACAACATCTTCACCATCGAGAGTAACGATCAGTCGAAGAACACCATGCATTGATGGGTGTTGAGGGCCCATATTGACTATCATTAGATCTTTTCTTGTAAACGGTAGACTCATATTCTTTTTTCTTCCTTAATTCATTATTCCATGAATTCCTCAAAACGAGGCTCATCAAAATGTAAAATCTAAGACTACTATAAGACTACTAATAAAATAAGAAAAAAATTCGAACGATTAAATTACTTCTCCCGAATATCCAACTGACTTATTAATTTCTTATAACGTACTCTATTTTTCTTTGCCAAATAAGCCAGCAAACGTTGACGTTTTCCCAAAAGTCTTCGTAGACCTCTTTCCGATGAAAAATCTTTTTTGTGTAATTCCAAATGTGAAGCAAGTCTCCGTATCTTATTGGTGAAACTGAATACTTGAAATTCAACAGAACCCCTGTTTTCTTGTTTTTCTTCTTTAACCATAAATCAAAAAATTTTTCTACCTCCTTTCTTTTTCGTGTATTTTTCTGATCAGGAAAAATAAAAAATTATGTCAGTTATTTTGAAGTTATTCGAATCTCGTACACACAAAAATTTGCAA